TATATAATATAATTCAAATTTATAACACTATATATCAACACACACCATGACTAGTTGATGATGTCAATCGGGCCTAACCTGGTTTAGGGGTTTAACAGGATAACTTAAGGACTCGCTGGGCATTAGGGGGTAGGGGGGTTTACCGCGCGCGAAGGGGGGGAGATCTTATAGTAGTGTGTGGAATTAAGGGTAAAGGTATGCACCTGAAATACATATCTGTGGATCTTTAGGGTTATGTCATTAAGGCACACATAAACTATTCGTTAGGCAAGGAAATGGACTCCCTTGATGGGACAAGTTGGGATTGATGCATGAAATATGCCAAGTGAAAGTGATCCCAAAAAAGAAAAACCCATGCCTTTAAATGAACGCTTTGCTTGGGGAGTTTGTGCTATAGAGAGGTTCCACCAATAACTTATGCCAGGATAATTCAGGGTTGGGGGGTTAGAGGTAAAATGGACCTGAAATAGGAACCAGATGCCAGTAATAGTGCAAGTTGTGAAACCCCCACAATTTTTGTCCCTGACCCTATCAAGGAGGCCGTACATTAAGGTATATAGGGTTGGTGGTCTCTTACTACATTAATAAGGTTTAATTAATAGAACTGTTGGTCAGGCATAGGAATTATTGGAACATGCAGTTATTTGAGGTAGGCAATTTCTTCCGTTTAATGGGAGTTCTTGTGGAACTTCAATAGGTGGCAAATGTATGTAGTGGTTATGTGACTAACTGATGTAGGAGGGTGTCATATAATTTATATGGCCGAGTTTAGTTTAATGAATGAGACCATTATGTAAAATTATGCATAATATGTACTAAAGCATAGGGTTGTGTTATGCATATTATGTACTATACCATAGTAAGTTAATGTATGTCGGAACATACTGTTAACAGAAAATAGTTTAGTTTAGAATCCTAGCTTTGGGAGTTAGGGGTGGGAGTTAAAATCTCTCTTTTCTGGCACTAGGAAGGATTTTAACCTTCGGTCTCCGGATTACAAGACCGGCGCTTTAGTGGCTAAGCTACTAGGGCAATGGAGATTGAGGAGTTTGTTTTCTAATCAGCCTGTTAGAGGGTTTAAGATTAGGAATAATGAGAAGTACAGGACGGAGGCAATTTGTCCGATGATGACGAAGGGGTGTTCAACTGGTATTCCTCCAATTCAGGTGAGGATTATCACGTCTGCTACTAGGAGTCAAAATATAAATTGGGCGACGGGGCGGAAGGTGAGGCCTTGTTGTTTAGATGTGTGGAGGAGGGGTACGACTATAAGTACGAGGATGGAGAATAATAGAGCTAGGACTCCTCCTAGTTTGTTGGGGATCGAGCGTAGAATGGCATATGCAAATAGGAAGTATCATTCTGGCTTGATGTGGGGAGGGGTTACTAGGGGGTTGGCTGGGGTGAAGTTTTCTGGGTCTCCCAACAGGTTGGGGGAGAAGAGGGCTAGGGATGCTAGGGCTGTTAATAGGATGATGAATCCTAGAATGTCTTTGTAGGAGAAGTAGGGGTGGAAGGAGATTTTGTCTGCGTCAGAGTTTAGGCCTAGTGGGTTGTTCGATCCGGTTTCATGTAGGAAAAGGGCGTGTAGGAGTGTAGCTCCTACAACTGCGAATGGTAGTAAAAAGTGGAATGCAAAGAATCGTGTTAGTGTTGCGTTGTCTACAGAAAATCCACCTCAGATTCATTGTACTAATATGTCTCCTATGTAGGGTACTGCTGATAGGAGGTTTGTGATGACAGTTGCCCCCCAGAAGGATATTTGACCTCATGGTAGTACGTATCCAACGAATGCTGTTGCTATTGTAAGAAGCAGTAAGATTACCCCGATGTTTCAGGTTTCTTTGTATAGGTAGGAGCCGTAGTATAGGCCTCGGCCAATATGTAAATAGATACAGAGAAAGAAGAAGGAGGCCCCGTTGGCGTGAAGGTTGCGGATGATTCATCCGTAGTTTACGTCTCGGCAGATGTGGGCTACGGATGAAAATGCAGTTGAAATGTCTGATGTATAGTGTATGGCTAGGAATAGCCCTGTTAGAATTTGTGTTATTAGACAAAGTAGGAGGAGGGAACCAAAGTTTCATCATACGGAAATGTTGGAGGGGGCGGGGAGATCAATTAGTGCGTCGTTAACAATTTTAAATAAGGGGTGTGTTTTTCGGATGACCATAAGTTCTTATAGTTGAATTACAACGGTGGTTTTTCAAGTCATTAGTCCTGGTTAAAGTCCTGGTGAGAATTATGATGTATTTTCTTGATCTTCTTTTATTAAGTTTGGTGGTGGGTTTGGTGGGAGTTGCTTCTAATCCTGCGCCGTATTTTGCAGCGCTAGGGTTGGCGATGGCAGCTGGAGTAGGCTGTGTGGTTTTGGTTGGGCATGGTGGGTCATTAATTGGTTTAATATTATTTTTAATTTATTTGGGGGGCATGTTAGTAGTATTTGCTTATTCGGCAGCTTTAGCCTCTGAGCCCTTTCCTGAAACATGAGGGGCGGGGTCGGTAAAAACTTATGTTTTGATATATTTGTTTGTAGTGGGGGTGGCGGGATGGTGGTTTTGAAGTAGTTATGGGGGTTGGGTTGTTGTGGATGAGTTTAAGGAATTTTTTATGGTGCGGGGGGATGTGGGGGGAGTTTCTTTGATATATTCTGTTGGGGGTGGAATATTGGTTGTGTGCGCGTGGGTTTTGTTACTATGTCTTTTTGTAGTGTTGGAATTAACTCGTGGTTTGAGTCGTGGAGCACTTCGAGCAGTTTAAATAGTTAGTAGAAGGGTGATGGCTAGGGCGATTGAGATTAAGTAAGAGGTTAGGTAAACTTTGATAATGTTTGTGTTGGTTTTGTCAAAGAGCGAGGAGATGTAGTGGTGTGTGGGGTGTAGGCCTTTTGGCCCAATTTCTAGTCATTGTCGGTCGAATTTCGTTGCTAGTTTGCCTAGTGAAAGATTTAGTTTAGGTATCACTCGATGAATGATGGGTGGAAAGAATCCTAATATGTTGGAGAAGTTGTGTAGTAATAATGAAGGGGAAATTTTAATTTGTTTAGTGGTTGCTGTGGCTAAGGCTATTGCAATGATAAGGCCTGCGATTGTAACTAGTAATGCGGCTAATTTAAGAGAAAGGGGTATTGTTATAGTTGGAGTTTTTGAGGGGAGAAAGTTTAGGGTGAGGATTAGACCTGTGATAATACTTCCTCAGGCTAGGCGTTCGATAGGGGCGGTCAGTGTTTGGTGATTTTCGTTGATTGGGGATAGGGCTGGGAATCGAGGGGAGCCTATAGTTACAAAGAAGATTACTCGTAGGCTGTATACTGCAGTGAATGATGTGGCGATTAGCGTTAGGGCCAGGGCTCAGGCGTTCAAGTGAGAGGTGTTTAGGGCTTCAATAATTGCGTCTTTTGAGAAGAATCCTGCTAGGAAAGGTATTCCTGTAAGGGCGAGGCTTCCAATGATGAGGCAGGAGGAGGTAAATGGTATAAGTTTGTGTAGACCTCCTATTTTTCGGATGTCTTGTTCATCGTTGAGGCTATGAATGATGGATCCTGAGCAAAGGAAGAGTATGGCTTTGAAGAAAGCGTGGGTGCAGATGTGTAGGAAAGCTAGTTGGGGCTGGTTAAGTCCAATAGTGACTATTATTAGGCCTAGTTGACTTGATGTTGAAAATGCTACGATTTTCTTGATGTCATTTTGGGTGAGGGCACAGGTAGCAGTGAAGAGGGTTGTTAGGGCGCCCAGGCATAGACAGGTGGTTAGTGCTAGTTGACTATTCTCTATTAGGGGGTGGAGTCGGATTAGTAAGAAAATACCTGCTACTACTATAGTGCTTGAGTGTAGTAGAGCTGAGACCGGGGTTGGGCCTTCTATGGCGGAGGGGAGTCAGGGGTGTAGGCCAAATTGTGCGGATTTTCCGGTGGCAGCTAGAATAATTCCTATTAAAGGCAGGGTTATGTCAAAATTTTTAGATAAAAGGAAGATTTGGGGAATTTCTCATGAGTTAAAGTTTATTGCGATTCAGGCTATAGCTAGGATTAGGCCTACGTCTCCGACTCGATTATAAATGACTGCTTGTATGGCTGCTGTATTGGCGTCGGCTCGGCCGTGTCATCAGCCAATAAGTAGGAAGGATATGATTCCTACTCCCTCTCAGCCGATAAAGAGCTGGAATATGTTGTTGGCAGTGACTAAGGTGATTATTGCTACTAGGAATAATAATAAGTATTTAAAGAATCGGTTTAGGTAGGGGTCGGAGTGCATATATCATGATGCAAATTCTAGAATTGACCATGTTACGTACAGGGCTACTGGAGTGAAGATTAGTGAGTAGTGGTCAAATTTAAAGCTGACATTAATGTCGAAACTTGAAATGTTTATTCAGTTTCATGTGGTAATAATAGTTTCTGTTCCTTGGTCTAAGAAGATAATTAAAGGGATAATATTGATAAAGAATGCGGTACTTACTGCTGTTTTGGCGTATTTAAGAGCTCAGTCTTGTTTTAGGGGTTGGGGGCTAAGTGTTATAATAAGGGGTCAAATGAGTGTTGTTAAGGTTAGTAGTAGAGTAGTAGTTATAATAGTATTCACCATAGCTGCTACTTGGAGTTGCACCAAGAGTTTTTGGTTCCTAAGACCAACGGATGAACTATTATCCTTTAGAAGCGTTTGAATGAGCCATGGAATTTAACCATGGTGATAGGGATTAGCAGTCCTTATTGCCTCTGGCCTCTTTCGGTGGATAAGAGGAATTTAACCTCTATTTTTAGAACCACAATCTAATGTTTTGTGTTAAACTATATCTACAATATCATCAGCCTCATATAACTTCTGGCTTTGTAATAAGGAGGATGACAGGGAGTAGGTGGAGTGTTATTAATAAATGCTCTCGTGTGTGGAAGGGTTGTAAGTTAGTAATATGTTGGGGGAGGGGGCCTCGTTGTGTTATTAAGAATAGATATAGGGAGTAGGCTGCGGTGATGAGGGTTCCTGCTCCTGTTAGGATAAGGGTTCAAGGGGACCAGTTGAATATTGTTGTGATAATTATTAGTTCTCCTATTAGGTTGGGGAGAGGGGGTAGTGCTAGGTTTGCTAGGTTCGCGATGAATCATCAGGTGGCTGTTAGTGGGAAGATGATTTGGAGCCCTCGGGCTAGTACTATTGTTCGGCTGTGGGTTCGTTCGTAGGTAGTGTTGGCCAGGCAGAATAAGGCAGAGGATACTAGGCCATGGGCGATCATTAATACTAAAGCTCCGGTAAAACCTCATGGTGTTTGAATTAGAATGCCTCCTGCTACCAGGCCTATATGACTTACAGATGAATAGGCGATTAGTGATTTTAGGTCTGTTTGTCGTAAACAAATGGAGCCTGTTATGATTACGCCTCATAGGGCTAAGGCAATAATGGGATAGACTAGGTCTTTTGATAGAGGATCTAGGATAATTATTATTCGTATTATGCCGTAACCTCCTAGTTTTAGTAGAATTGCTGCTAGGACTATTGAGCCTGCTACGGGGGCTTCTACATGGGCTTTTGGTAATCATAAATGGATGCCATATAATGGTATTTTTACTAGGAATGCGATTAGGCAGCCAGCTCATCAGATTTTATCCTCTCAGGTATGAAGATTTAGGGGTTGTGAATATTGAATGGTGGTTATTGAGAGGGTTCCTACATCAGTGTGTAGTAATAGGAGGGCAACTAGTAGGGGAAGGGAGCCAGTTAGGGTATAGAATAGAAAATAAGTTCCTGCACTTAATCGTTCGGCTTGATTACCTCATCGAGTAATAATGATTAGTGTTGGGATTAGGGTTGCTTCGAATATAACGTAAAATATAAGGATTTCGGTGGCTCCGAATGCTATAATTAAGAATGTTTGTAGGGAGGTTAACAGGGTAATGTAGGTTCGTTGGCGGTTAATGGGTTCTGTTTTGATGTGGTTTTGGCTGGCTAGAATTATAAGAGGGAGTAATCAGCAGGTGAGGACTAGTAGTGGTGTTGATAAGGGGTCTGTGCCTATGTAATGGTTGGAAGAGGCTCAGCCCGTTTCTAAAGGGTATTTCAATCAAGTAAGGCTAATCAGGGCAATAATAAAACTTTGGAAGGTTGTTGTGGTTCATAATCATTTTGGGGAAGTTATTCAGATCGTGGGAAACAGTATGATTGTAGGAATTAAGATTTTTAACATTGTAGGAGGTTTAGGGCTTGTAGGCGGTCTGTTCCGTGGGTTCGGGCTGTAGCAACCAGTAATGCTAGGCCTGCGCTAGCTTCGCAGGCTGAAAAGGCTAATAATAGAATGGGCGCGGCAGAGAAGGCAGTAGCTTCTAGCTGCAGTATTCAAAGGGCCAGGGCTAGGAATAAGGATAATATTATGCCTTCTAAACATAGTAGTGCTGATATTAAGTGATTGCGGTGGAATGCTAGGCCTGTTAGTCCGAGGGTAAATGCTGAGGTAAAGGTAAAGTATACGGGCGTCATAAGGGAATCACGGACTTTAACCGTGGTTTTCTGAGCCGAAATCAGAGGTCTTATTTTTGGACTAATTCCCTATTCAGCTCATTCTAGGCCTCCTTGAATTCATTCATAAATTAGACCTAATGTGAGTAGAATCAGGACAGTTGCGGCTCATAGTAGGGTGTAGGAGGGGTCTGGTAGTTGATTCCCCCAGGGCAGAGGTAATAGGAGAGCGATTTCTAGATCAAATAGCAGAAATAGGATAGCGATTAGGAAGAAGCGTAGGGAAAAGGGCAGGCGTGCTGATCCAAGGGGGTCAAAGCCGCATTCGTAGGGAGATAGTTTTTCTGTGTCAGGGTTTATTTGAGGTAATCAGAATGACACTAGGGCTAGGATAGTGGAAAGGGCTGTGGAGATAGCTATTATAACTATAATTAGATTCATTATCTTTCCTTGGATTTTAACCAAGACTAGGTGATTGGAAGTCACTCGTACTGATTTTGAATACTAGAAAGATATGAGCCTCATCAGTAAATAGAGACATATAGGAATAATCATACAACATCTACGAAGTGTCAATATCAAGCAGCTGCTTCGAATCCAAAGTGGTGTTCTGATGTAAAGTGGTATTGGATTTGTCGTAGAAGGCCGACGGCCAGGAAAGTTGAGCCAATGATGACATGGAGTCCGTGGAAGCCTGTTGCTACGAAGAATGTTGAGCCATATACTCCATCTGCGATACTGAAAGGAGCTTCATAGTATTCCATGGCTTGGAGGGCAGTGAAGTATGCGCCTAATAGAATTGTGAGGGCGAGGGATTGGATGGCCTGTTTACGTTCTCCTTCTATTAGGCTGTGGTGGGCCCATGTGACAGTTACGCCTGATGCTAGGAGGACGGCGGTGTTAAGGAGTGGGACTTCAAAGGGGTCTAAAGTTGTAATTCCAGTGGGAGGTCAGCATCCTCCAAGTTCTGGTGTAGGGGCGAGGCTGGAATGGTAAAATGCTCAGAAAAATCCTAGGAAGAAGAAAACTTCTGATGTAATGAAAAGAATTATACCGTATCGTAGGCCTTTTTGTACGGGGAGTGTGTGGTGGCCTTGAAAGGTGCCTTCTCGTACAATGTCTCGTCATCATTGATATATAGTGAGGAGCAATAATACTAGGCCTAGTGTTATTAAGGTTGTTGAGTGGAAATGGAATCAGATTGCCAAACCTGATGTTATTAGGAGAGCAGCTACTGCGCCGGTTAGGGGCCATGGGCTAGGATCTACCATATGATATGCATGTGCTTGGTGGGCCATTAGACGTTTTCTTGTAGGTATAGGCTTAATAAGAGGACAAAGACATAAGCTTGGATTACGGCTACTGCTACTTCTAGGAGTGTTAATAATACTAGGAGAATAGCGGTTAGTGTGGCCACTGTAGTCATTATAGGCATTAGTGTAATTGTGGCGGTTGAGATTAGTTGAATTAACAAGTGTCCAGCTGTAAGATTAGCTGTTAGTCGTACTCCTAATGCTAAAGGTCGGATAAATAAACTAATTGTTTCGATAATGATTAGGACTGGGATTAGTGGAACGGGGGTTCCCTCTGGTAGGAGGTGACCTAGTGCTGCTGTTGGCTGGTTTCGGAGTCCAATGATTACGGTTGCTAGTCAAAGTGGAACGGCTAATCCCATGTTTAAGGATAGCTGTGTTGTTGGTGTGAAAGTGTAGGGTAACAAGCCTAGGACGTTAAGTGTTAAAATGAAAATTATTAGGGAGGCTAGAATTATAGCTCATTTGTGGCCTGCTTGGTTAATGGGCAGTAGTAGCTGTTGCGTAAATGTTTTAATGAATCAGTTTTGTAGGGAAACTAAGCGGTTGCTTTGATAACGATTAGTGGGGGCGGGCACTAGAATTCAAGGTAGGGTAAGTGCAATAGCAATTAGGGGGATTCCCAAGTGTGTGGGGCTTATAAATTGGTCGAATAGGTTTAGTGCCATGGTCAGTTTCAGGTGTCTGATTTAAGGGTTTCGGCGCTTAGCGCTGTGACTTCATTTGTAAATGTATGGCTTAGTACTTTGTGGGGGATTACTGTTAGAAAAATTAGTCATGAGAACACAAGGATTGCAAATCATGGGGCGGGGTTTAATTGTGGCATGTCACTAGGGGTGGTTGGGGGGCACCAATCTTTAGCTTAAAAGGCTAACGCTAAACCCTATTTAGCTTCCTAGTGAGGCGTCTTCAAGCATAAGGGAGGATCAATTTTCAAAATGTTCTAGAGGAACGGCTTCTACAACGATAGGTATAAAGCTGTGATTAGCCCCGCAAATCTCGGAACATTGCCCGTAGAATACTCCTGGGCGGGAGGTAATAAATGATGTTTGGTTTAGTCGTCCTGGTACAGCGTCTATTTTAATTCCTAATGCGGGAACAGCCCAGGAGTGTAGTACATCTTCAGCTGATACTAGGACTCGAATTGGAGATTCTATGGGGATTACTATTCGATGGTCGGTTTCAAGTAGCCGGAATTGGCCTGGGATTAGGTCTTGTGTTGGGATTATGTATGAATCAAAGGCTAGATTTTCATAATCTGTATATTCATAGCTTCAGTATCATTGATGTCCTATAGCTTTTACGGTTAGGTGGGGGTCATTTACTTCATCTATTAGGTAGAGAATTCGAAGGGATGGGAGAGCAATTAGAATGAGGATTACAGCTGGTAGAACTGTTCAGACGATTTCAATTTCTTGAGAATCTAAAATATATTTGTTGGTAAGTTTGGTGGTAACTATTACAACAATAATATATAGTACTAGGGTGCTAATTAGGAAAACGATTATTAAGGCATGGTCGTGGAAGTGGAGAAGTTCTTCTATTACAGGGGAGGCCGCGTCTTGGAATCCTAATTGTGAGGGATGTGCCATTAAGCTGTTAAGCTTAAGATACGCAGGATTTTAACCTACAATTTTGCCTTGACAAGGCAGTGTAATATTCTTTTTTACTAGTATCTTATGGAAGAAAGTGGCAGAGCGGTTATGTGACTGGCTTGAAACTAGTTTATGGGGGTTCGATTCCTTCCTTTCTCGTTAATTTGTTCGTACTTGTACGAATGCTGGTTCTTCAAATGTATGGTAAGGTGGAGGACATCCGTGTAATCATTCTACGTTTGTAGAGGTAAGTTCGACGGAGAGTACTTCTCGTTTAGCAGTGAAGGCTTCTCATAGAATATAGAGGAATATTACGACTGCTACTAGAGAAATTAGGGAGCCAACAGATGAAATAATGTTTCATAGTGAGTAGGCGTCTGGGTAATCCGAGTATCGTCGTGGCATACCAGCTAGGCCTAGGAAGTGCTGGGGGAAGAAGGTGAGGTTAACTCCTACAAATATTGTTCCGAAGTGGATTTTTGTTCAGGTGTCGTGTATTGTATAGCCTGTAAACAAGGGGAATCAGTGTACGAAGGCTCCTATAATAGCAAATACAGCTCCTATTGATAAGACGTAATGAAAGTGGGCTACTACATAATATGTGTCATGAAGTACGATGTCAAGGGATGAGTTGGCTAGCACGATTCCTGTGAGGCCTCCTACAGTAAATAGGAAAATAAAACCGAGTGCTCATAGTATAGGGGTTTCTCATTTGATCGACCCTCCATGCAAGGTAGCAAGTCAGCTGAATACTTTCACGCCTGTTGGAATTGCAATAATTATTGTTGCAGATGTAAAATATGCTCGAGTGTCTACGTCTATCCCTACTGTAAACATATGATGGGCTCATACGATGAAGCCTAATAAACCGATGGCTATTATGGCTCATACTATTCCTATATATCCAAAGGGCTCTTTTTTCCCGGAGTAGTAGGCTACGATGTGGGAAATTATTCCAAATCCTGGAAGAATTAAAATGTACACTTCTGGGTGACCAAAGAATCAGAATAAATGTTGGTAAAGGATGGGGTCCCCCCCTCCGGCAGGATCAAAGAAAGTGGTATTAAGGTTGCGGTCTGTTAGTAACATTGTGATACCGGCAGCTAAGACTGGCAGAGATAGTAATAGGAGTACGGCTGTAATTAGTACGGCTCAAACAAACAGGGGGGTTTGATATTGGGAGATAGCAGGGGGTTTTATGTTGATAATGGTTGTAATAAAGTTAATTGCTCCTAGGATGGAGGATGCACCTGCGAGGTGCAGGGAGAAGATAGTTAAGTCTACAGAGGCCCCCGCGTGTGCAAGGTTTCCAGCAAGTGGGGGGTAAACAGTTCATCCCGTGCCTGCTCCGGCTTCAACTCCAGAAGAAGCTAATAGTAGCAAGAAGGAGGGGGGAAGTAATCAGAAGCTTATGTTGTTTATTCGTGGGAATGCCATATCTGGCGCTCCAATTATTAGTGGGACAAGTCAGTTACCGAAGCCCCCGATTATAATTGGTATTACTATAAAGAAAATTATGATGAAGGCATGAGCAGTAACAATGACGTTATAAATCTGGTCATCCCCTAGAAGGGCTCCGGGTTGGGCTAACTCAGCCCGAATTAGCAGGCTAAGGGCTGTACCAACTATCCCGGCTCAAGCACCAAATACTAAGTAGAGGGTGCCAATGTCTTTATGATTAGTTGAGAAGAATCAGCGTGTGATTGTCACAGGTAGGATGGCCGAGGGTTTAGGCGGTGGATTGTAGCTCCATGTACAAAGGTTTAAGTCCTTTTCCTATCAAGTCTTGTGGTGTATTACACATCGGATTGCAAATCCGAAGATGCAGGCTAATTGCCTGCCGGGGCTTTCCCCGCCTTTTTTTGAAAGGAGGCGGGGAAAGTAGATGAATGCTCGCTGGCTTGAGCGTCTAGCTGTTAACTAGGAGTTTGTAGGATCGAGGCCTTCTCATCTAGTAAGGCTTTAGCTTAATTAAAGTGTCTGAGTTGCATTCAGAAGATGTGGGATAGAGTCCCGCAAGCCTTAGACAGGGACTAGGAGATTTTAACTCCTACTTAAAGCTTTGAAGGCTTTTGGTCTGACATTATCCTAAGTCTCTAGTTAATTAGTGTTTGGGCAAGAGGGGTTAATGGGAGTAGTATGAGGGTTAGGGTTATTGTAATAACCAATAAGTTTTTGGTTTGTGTGTTTTGTAGGCGTCAGGGGGTTAAGGCGTTGTTTGTATTGGGGGCTATTGTGAGGGTCATAGAGTAGCATAGTCGTAGGTAGAAATATAGGCTTAATAGTGCACTGAGTGCTATTATTGTTGCGGTTAGGGGAAGGCCTTGTGTAGTAAGTTCTTGTAAAATTAGTCATTTTGGTATGAAACCTGTTAGAGGAGGTAGGCCGCCTAATGACAATAGGGCAAGGGCGGCAGTTGCGGTTAGAATGGGGGCTTTAGCCCAGCTTGTTGCTAGTGTGTTAATTTTTGTGGCATTTATTAATTTGAATGTTAAGAAGATCGCTATTGTTATGATAATGTATAAGCATAGTGTTAGAATGGTTAGTTGTGGTTTGAGTTGTACGATTACAGTTATTCATCCAAGGTGGGCGATTGATGAATAGGCTAGGATTTTTCGTAGTTGGGTTTGGTTTAGGCCTCCTCATCCGCCAATAAATACTGATAGTAGTCCTAGAGCTGTTAGTAGTTGAGGGTGGGTGAAGGGTGCTATTTGGATGATTAGAGCGAAGGGAGCTAGTTTTTGTCAAGTGGCTATGATAAGTCCTGTTGTGAGGTCTAGTCCTTGTATGACAGGGGGCATTCAGAAGTGTATAGGGGCCAGGCCTACTTTTAATGCCAGGGCTATTGTGACGAGTGTGGTTGCGATTGGGTGGGTTAAGCAATTGATGTTTCATTCTCCTGTTGCTCAGGCATTGATAGTGCTGGCAAATAGGATGGTTGCTGCTGCAGCTGCTTGTGCTAGGAAATATTTGGTGGTTGCTTCTACTGCTCGTGGGTGGTGATGTTGGGCTATTAGTGGTAAGATTGCTAGTGTATTGATTTCAAGTCCTATTCAGGCCAATAGTCAGTGGGAGCTTATGAATGTTAGGGCTGTGCCTAGGCCGAGGCTGGATAGTAAAATTATAATAATGTATGGACTCATTGGTAAGAGAAGGATTTTAACCTACATTTTTGGGGTATGGGCCCAAAAGCTTAATTTAGCTGATCTTACTAGGAAGTGGTGTAATGGAAACACTTGGGGTTTTGATCTCCATAATATGGGTTCGAGTCCCTTCTTTCTAAGGAGCCGGGGGGATTTTAACCTCCATAAGTCACTCTATCAAAGTGGTCCTTGGGCATTCGGGCACAGCTCCTTGGGCTATAATTGGGGTGGTAGGCCTGTTAGTGCGATGGGCAGGGCAATGTGTCATAGAATTAGGGCTAGCGTTAGGGGTAGGAAGTTTTTTCATACGAGGTGTATCAGTTGGTCATATCGGAATCGTGGGTAGGATGCACGAACCCATAAAAATAGTATGGAGAGTAGGGCGGCTTTTGTTATAATGTTGATTGAGGTGATTTCGGGTATGATAATGTTGTGGGTTGCGCCTAGAAATAGGATGGTTGAGAGGGTGTTTATTAGCAAGATATTAGCATATTCGGCGAGGAAGAAGAGGGCAAATGGTCCTCCGGCATATTCTACGTTGAAGCCAGAGACGAGCTCTGATTCTCCTTCTGTAAGATCAAAAGGGGCTCGGTTTGTTTCTGCTAAAGTGGAAATGTATCATATGGCAGCTAGGGGTCAGGCTGGAATAAGCAGTCATACTGCTTCTTGTGTTGTGTTAAATATTTGGAGGGTAAACCCCCCTGTGAAGATGATGATTGATAATAGAATTAGTCCGAGACTGACTTCATAGGAGATGGTTTGGGCGACTGCCCGTAGGGCTCCGATTAAGGCGTATTTTGAATTAGAGGCTCAGCCTGAGCCTAGGATGGAGTAGACTGCTAAGCTGGAAAGGGCTAAGATAAATAATATGCCTAGGTTTAGGTCTGTTATTGAGTGTGGTATGGGCATGGGCGCTCATAGGGTTAGGGCTAGGGTAAGGGCTAGTATGGGGGTGGCGAGGAAGAGAAATGGAGAAGATGTTGAGGGGCGTACGGGTTCTTTAATGAATAGTTTTACCCCGTCCGCGATCGGTTGTAAGAGTCCATAGGGTCCTACTACGTTAGGACCTTTACGGAGTTGCATGTATCCTAGTACTTTACGTTCAACTAGGGTTAGGAAGGCGACTGCTAATAGCACGGGCACAATGTAGGCTAGAGGGTTGATTAGGTATGTGATTAGAAGTATTATCATAATTAAGAGGAGGACTTGAACCTCCGAGGGAAAGGGCTTAGGCCTTTTGCAATTACCGGGCTCTGCCATCTTAATAATCTTATCTTGATTTTAGGGTTATGCCCTCTCATTATTTAATTTAGTTGGTTGCATTAAATAGTGGTGGGGCGTATTAATAATATGGGCCCCCTTTTTCCGGTCCTTTCGTACTAGGAAAAGTGGCATTACAGATAGAAACTGACCTGGATTGCTCCGGTCTGAACTCAGATCACGTAGGACTTTAATCGTTGAACAAACGAACCCTTAATAGCGGCTGCACCATTAGGATGTCCTGATCCAACATCGAGGTCGTAAACCCCCTTGTCGATATGGACTCTTAAAGGGGATTGCGCTGTTATCCCTAGGGTAACTTGGTCCGTTGATCGGCGTAGTGCCGGATCTTTATGGTCAGAAGTTCTGTGACTTAGAGATGTCTCTCTTAGTTTTAGGATATTATCCCGGTCCGCGTGGGAGCTTTGTTTTCTCCCGCGGTCGCCCCAACCGAAGACAGGGATCAGTTGCTATTTAGTTTAATCTTATTTTGGATTCTTGACATAGTTGATCTTAAGTCTTAAGCTCCAAAGGGTCTTCTCGTCTTGTAGTTTTATGTCCGCTTCTGCACGGGCAGATCAATTTCATTGACTTGAAAGGGGAGACAGTTAAGCCCTCGTTCCACCATTCATACAGGTCTTCATTTAAAAGACAAGTGATTGCGCTACCTTCGCACGGTCAAAATACCGCGGCCGTTTAACTTGTCACTGGGCAGGCAAGACCTCCTATACGTTGATTTTTGCAGGAGGCGATGTTTTTGGTAAACAGGCGAGGCTTGTAAGTGTTTGCCGAGTTCCTTCCTTTTCTTTTAGTCTTTCCTATATAGGCCTTCCGGTGTGGGTTTAACGATTACTTTATGTGAGGTTTTCTTGGTGTTTTAGGTGTTCACATTTCCCTCTTTGGTTGGGTTCGGTAATTACTAGTGGTTGGTCCGATCTAGTGTACACGTAGGCTAGGAGAAAGGGATTCTTTCTTATTACTCATTTTAGCAGTATTTCTTCCATGTAGGCATGGAGTGGCCTAATAAGGTTAGGGGTTTTAGATAATGTATTTGGATAATGGATTTTTATTCCGCCAGAGCTTTAACGCTTTCTGTCTGGATGGCTGCTTTTAGGCCCACTAGAGCGGTTTTATCTTATTTAATGTAATCTTTAACCTCCTGGTGAGGTTGTGTCCTTTTTCAAAGGGGCTGTACCCCCTTTGACTAACTCTCACATATTTCTCTATCTCGTGTATTTTAAGTTTATTTTTGAGTTAAGGAGTGTGAGGCTGAACTTCTATTCATTTCTTAGGCAACCAGCTATAACTAGGTTCGGTAGGTTTGTCACCTCTACCCGGAAATCTTCCCACTCTTTTGCCACAGAGACGGGTTGGCCCTAATTGATAGGCTGTTTCGGGGTAGCTCACGTAGTTTCGGGGTTTTGAACTAAAGTACGCTTTGCTCAGAAGGGCTAGCTAAATCATGATGCAAAAGGTACGAGGTTTAGTCTCTGCTTTGTGAGGCTTTAATGATTTGTTTCATTTCTCTTTCAGCGTTCCCTTGCGGTACTTTTTCTATAGCTTGGGTGTGCCTTTTCTGTCTCACATACTTGGGCGGTAAAATGTTTTAATTTGAGGTTTTTGGGTCTTGTAAAGATTTTTAATGTTGATGAATAATTTTTGGTGTTTAAGCTAGCTGTTTAGCTCAGGGCGATCCAACTTGCATGGATGTCTTCTCGGTGTAAGGGAGATGCTTAACTGTCTCAGCCACGTCCTGATTGTTCCAAGTGCACCTTCCGGTACACTTACCATGTTACGACTTGCCTCCCCGTGTAGTTATGTGTTTTATTATATATTGGGTAATTATAAATGTGGGGAGAGTGACGGGCGGTGTGTGCGCGTCTCAGAGCCTAATTCAAAAGGACACTCTGTTTGTTTTTTACTGCTAAATCCACCTTCAGACATTTATTTCAATATGTCGTTCGTAATGTTCTATGTGTATAGAAAATGTAGCCCATTTCTTCCCACTTCGTACGCTACACCTCGACCTGACGTTTTTGGGCGGGCCCATTTTGCTTACTATTAAACCTTCACAGGGTAAGCTGACGACGGCGGTATATAGGCGGGGAAAACAAGAAGTGGTGAGGTTTAACGGGGGTTATCGGTTCTAGAACAGGCTCCTCTAGGTGGGTCTGAGACACCGCCAAGTCCTTTGGGTTTTAAGCTATGCTCGTAGTACCCAGGCGGATGCTTGTGTAAGGGGACATCTAGGTTTATAGCTAAGCATAGTGGGGTATCTAATCCCAGTTTGTTTCTTAGCTTTCGTGGGGTCAGGTAATAATGTTTAAAGCCACTTTCGTGTTTGGGTTTCGTGCTCTCGGGATGCGTATGACAGCTTAGAGGGTCTTTAGCTTTATTAGTTGTTTTCCTTAACCACCCTTTACGCCGTGTTTATCAACTAGGGTCTTTCGTATAACCGCGGTGGCTGGCACGAATTTTACCGGCCCTTTTAACTCTAACTAAGTCAAGTTTGCACTTATGGCTTAATATTTATTACTGCTGAAATCCCTTGGGGGTGTGGCTTAGCAAGGCGTCTTGGGCAGAAGTTAATTGTGCCTGATGCCTGCTCCTCGTTCTCGGGCAGAGGATTGAGGGCATTCTCACAGGGATGCGGATACTTGCATGTATAAATTGAGCTAAAGCTGATAGTAAAGTCAGGACCAAGCCTTTGTGCCCGTGGAATCTTTCTAGGATTCATCTTAACATCTTCAGTGTTATGCTTTGATTTAAGCTACACTAGC